ATGTTCATTTGTACATTTTTCATATATAGGACAAGTCTTCGTATAAGAAAAAAATTTCCGCTCAAATACAATTCGAATGAACGAGAATAGAGAACGAATTGTGAACCACTAATGAACTGAGAAGATACGATAAATAATTTGAGAATCAACTGGGACTTTTTGGGGATAGAGGGACTTGAACCCTCACGATTTTTAAAGTCGACGGATTTTCCTCTTACTATAAATTTCATTGTTGTCGATATTGACATGTAGAATGGGACTCTATCTTTATTCTCGTCCAATTAATCAATTCTATCAGATTTTGATATGGAATAAATGATTTCATCAATGAATATTCGATATCTTTTTCAACTTCGAATTGATTCACAAAAATTCTTTATAATTATCATAAAAATTAAAAGAAATACGGACTCGGGTTGTCACTAATCATTTGGAGATACTATTTCAGTACGGATACATTTATCCTTCACCTTTATTGAATTTTGATGGAAGAATTCCGTTACTAACGCAACGCAGCCAACTCCATTTGTTAGAACATCTTCCATTGAGTCTCTGCACCTATCCTATCTTTTTTATTATCGCTTTCTGAACACTTGTTTGTTTTGATAAAAACGGATTTGGCTCAGGATTGCCCTTTTTTAATTCCAGGGTTTCTCTGAATTTGAAAGTTATCACTCGGTAGGTTTCCATACCAAGGCTCAATCCAATTAAGTCCGTAGCGTCTACCAATTTCGCCATATCCCCTTTGCTTTGTAATTAGGATATCATTATCCTAACGTTTTAGTTTTGCTTTCAGTGTTATATTATGATGGGACTATTGAATTCACCAATTCAATATACAATATTGATTGATACATAGTATTTCTATACTATAAAGATAGTATAGTAAATACTATTACTATATTCTAAATATATAATATCCTTACGCCTAATAGTATAATTCTACGTATATATGTATATTATACATATATATATATTTTACCAATATATATCGGTTTTAGCGTGCTATTTTGAATGCTTTAAGGGTCGATTCTTTTGTTTTCATCTTATCTGGTATCTTTCCGAACGAAAAATAACTTAAAGGGAATTAAATTACTCTTAATATTGAATAATTTAATATCCATAACGAATCTAATGGATATAACTAATAAGTCTTTTTTTTTTTTAATAAAAAATAATTTTACTAAAAGAAATAGAATTAGATTAGTAAATATAGAATAGTAAAAAAAACTAATATTCAATGCAATTGTCATTTTAATTAAAAAAAATCTTACTAGCTAATTAAACTGTTGATTATTGATACTCATATATTTTATAAGATAAATAGCTGGAAATTTTATATTGCTATAATTTTATATTGCTATATTGATATAGTAATTGTTATGTGAAGAGTTAATAGCTAAGATTCCAGTAGTTTACTAAATTCTTATGTGCGTAGAATTTATGTTAAGCGAGCCCGCTTAGCTCAGAGGTTAGAGCATCGCATTTGTAATGCGATGGTCATCGGTTCGACTCCGATAGCAGGCTTTTCTCCATTTGTTTAATTTTTATTTTTTACATAATTGATAATGTAAAATCAAAGAAATTGAAAAAAGCTTCTTCTCCTTTTCCCAAAGGGCACCCTTCTATTATCTCATACGAGCTTCCAATTAAAAAAAATTCGAGGCGGTTGATCTATGTAGACTAAATCGATCAAGAAAAGAACCCTTACTTTATTTTTATATTATTAATATTTTAATATAATATTATTTCATATTTTTTTAGTATTTAATAGTTTTCAATTAATTAAGCTTTATATTTAATATTAATACGATAAAGTATATATATATAATATATTAAGGACGGGATAGTGATACAATTCATCTAATTATTCTTTCGAATTCTTTTTTGTAGTAATAATATTTAAATAACTTTCCATTTATTTATTATTTAATTTCAAATTATTTTTTTTTATTTTGATATTTATCATTTAGTTTAGTTTAATTGCATTTAGGTTTATGCAACTTTATAAGGAGTCTTTATGTCGCGTTACAGAGGGCCTCGTTTGAAAAAAATCCGTCGTCTGGGAGCTTTACCGGGACTAACTACTAAAAAGCCTATAGCCGGAAACTATCTTAGAAACCAATTACGCCCCGGTAAAAAATCTCAATATCGTATTCGTTTAGAAGAAAAACAAAAATTGCGCTTTCATTATGGTCTTACAGAACAACAATTACTTAAATATGTTCATATCGCCGGAAAAGCAAAAGGGTCAACAGGTCAAGTTTTACTACAATTGCTTGAAATGCGGTTGGATAACATCCTTTTTCGATTAGGTATAGCTTCGACTATTCCTCAAGCCCGCCAATTGGTTAACCATAGACATATTTTAGTTAATGGTGGTAGAGTAGATATACCAAGTTATCGCTGTAAACCCCGCGATATTATTACAGTGAAAGATGAACAAAAATCTAAGGCTCTGGTTCAAAATTATCTTGATTCATATTCGCATGAGGAATTGCCAAAACATTTGACTCTTCACCCATTCCAATATAAAGGATCAGTCAATGAAATACTAGATAGTAAATGGGTACATTTGAAAATAAATGAATTGCTAGTTGTAGAATATTATTCTCGTCAGACTTAAAACTAACTAAAATAAGAGGGATTCGGAGAATTTTGCCCTCACTTTACACCCATATAAAGAGTCTCAAAGCAAGGGATTTTCTTTTTTTCCGATTCATGTATCATAGATTGATAGGGATATTTTAATTCCTTGTCTATTCTTTACTAATATTTTACAGATTACAGAAATTGGGATTGGGATTAGGAATAGCGAAACCAGATCAAAGAAAGTCCTAACTGTTGGAAGAATGGTATCCTTTGTTATTTGATTTGAGATATTGCGGTCAATAACATTAACATTGATGAATTAGGTGAAGGGTGTGGAAAGAGAGGGATTCGAACCCTCGGTAAACAAAAGCCTACATAGCAGTTCCAATGCTACGCCTTGAACCGCTCAGCCATCTCTCCTCCATAATGATAAAGTTTAATAAATCTAGATCGAGTGAATAGTGATTTATATTAGGTTTTTGGATAAATGCGTACACTCTATTTTAACAAAAAAAATAGAAAAACTTTGTCAAATCCTTAGTCGAGGTTGGGTAGATGAGAGAATTTTGTTGGACAAACCGGTAAAAACAATAAATAAAGGTATCTATTCATGTTTACGAAGACGGTATTCCTAATTTTATTTTCGAATTTTTATATTGGATTAAATTTTTTAATTGGAACAACTCCACCGATTGATCCTTTTTTTTACTATCCTTAATGGCTACCTTTAGACCATCATTCTATTTACTTTAGACCATTATTCTATTTTCATACATCATAGAACGATTATTCGATTCTTTCTCCTCTTTGGATCATAATCATAATTTAATCAAAACTTCTTGAATTATTCTACAGATTATAATAAATTTGTCGATTCTTCAACTTTGAAGAAATCGGAATGTTTTCCCATATTCTTAATACTACTCTATTTACATTTGGGTGAAATCTAATCGTCTTCAAATAGTTATTATTTTTTATGGATTCCTGCAAAAAATAAACAATTTGAGTAGGGGTTTCATTTTAATTATTCTGTTTTTATGTTATTTCGTACTGTCAAATTTCGCCTGTTGTGGGATTTTTTTATCACGAAGGTAATTAAAATAAATTATAGAATGAATTTATGTCTATGTCTAGATCTCGAATAAATGGAAATTTTATTGATAAGACCTTTTCGATTGTAGCTAATATCTTATTACGAATAATTCCGACAACTTCGGGCGAGAAAGAAGCATTCGCCTATTACAGAGATGGTGCGATTTGATTATTTTTTATTTAGTTATTTTATACTTTTCTTTCATTTTTATAATGTAATTTTTTTTAGTTATTTATATTTTTTAACGTTCTTAGGAGAAAGTTTTATATTATTCGGGATATAAAGAAAAAAATTATTTGAAAGAAATCTACGCTTGTTGAAGGTGAAGTTTGTAAATAAAACAAGCCCTTCTGTCGTGTATCTCTGATTAATGCAACCTCAAACCTTCAATTGTTGATTATAGGGTATTGAGCGAAAGGTTACACCTATGGTTGGTTAGGTCAAACCTATTCCACTAGTACCAATAGGGGGCATAGAGGAAGAGGCGCTACTCCTCGGAATCAACAACAGGAAAACTTTGTTATAAATTATCCGTTCCCTTTTCTTTATCAGGATCGGGACTAATAAGAATGGTTGGGACAACAAGCACCCATCTCGTTCGTGTTTTGGATACCCGTATACCCATCGAAAACTGTTGAAGTGACTAATTTCTGAAAATTAAGGGGTGCTTAGGACAAATAAATTGATGGAGTTACCCTTTTTTTATCTAGTATCAATATACTTGATGTTAAAGAAAGAGCTTTTACAAGAGGGTTGATTAGAGATTTCTTGTAAAAACACCAGCCCTGCTCAGTTTATAATGAGAATATTATAATCTTTTTTATTCCATGTATTAGTCTCTCATTATGTACATAAAGGAGGAGCCGTATGAGATGAAAATCTCATGTACGGTTCTGAAACGGAGATTCGTTGAATCGAATGACGACCGTAACGGATGTTGGCTCAATCCGAAGGAAATTATGCGGAAGCTTTACAGAATTATTATGAAGCTATGCGACTAGAAGTTGATCCCTATGATCGAAGTTATATACTCTATAACATAGGCCTTATCCACACAAGAAACGGAGAACATACAAAAGCTTTGGAATATTATTTTCGTGCACTAGAGCGAAACCCATTCTTACCACAAGCCTTTAATAATATGGCCGTGATCTGTCATTACGTGCGACTATCTCCACTATAGAAAAAAAAATGCAAAAAAGAACAAATGTCTTAATAAATACTCGAAAAAAAGATAGGCTTTCTACATATCTATCGTCTAAAACAACGATTTTTATGAGCTGTAGCAAAAAAATAAACTTCATAAAATTTTAAG